TTAAAAATAAGCTAATTTAAGCTTTTGGGCTCATACCTCAAATATAAAGATTCTTCTTTTTTTTAAAAAAAATAAAGTGCCTGATTAAAGGATTATTCTGATAGGATAAATTAAGTAGATTTCTACCTTTATTATATTTTATAGAATTAAACTATACCTAATAGTATCAAAAACTATTGTGCATCTTACACTAAAATATACTTAGATAAAAGAAATTAAATTTCTTTCTTTAATAATATTTAATTATTTATTTTAAATTTTTTTTATTTTCAACTCAAATAAAATATTTTTTTTATTTATTTTATTTTTTAGAACCCTAATTGCAGTCTCTTCAAATTCTTGATTAGGATGTTGAATTGGCATAGAAATTAATCTCTTAAGATTTATCCCCCTAATTTCTAATTGCAACAATTTAATAAATTCAGAGGCTTCCTTAAAATATTTTTTAACCCAATCTATTGCCTCTATTACTTTTTTATTTATTATTTTATTTAAATTAATCTCAATTCAAAATTTCTTATTTAATAATTTTATTTCATTAATTATTAATTCTTCTCTTCTAATAAAAATAGGATCCGCCCCCTTCCACTTTTGATTCCCCAATATTATTGAAGGATTATCATGATTTAATAATTTTATTTTAATAACATGACAAAAAATTACCCCCATAATTTTATTATCATACTATTTTAATATAATTTTTTTATTTTTAATAACAATTCTTAATGTTATAATTGGAGCTATTGGAGGATTAAATCAAACTTCTTTACGAAAATTAATAGCTTTTTCTTCAATTAATAATTTAGGTTGAATAATTATTTCTATTATTATTAGAGAAAATTTATGATTTTTTTATTTTTTTTTATACTCTTTTTTAGTGAGAATTATATGTTTTTTATTTTATACTATAAATATATTTTTTATTAATCAATTATTTATTAATAATATAAATTTTATAATTAAAATAAATTTAATAATTAATTTTCTTTCTTTAGGAGGATTACCCCCATTTTTAGGATTTTTACCTAAATGAATTATTATCAATTTTTTAATAACCAATAAATTATATTTATTAACTTTAATTTTTATTTTAAGAAGATTAATTATCTTATTTTTTTATATTCGAATTATCTATTCATGTATTATATTTAACTATTTAAAAATAAAATGATTTAAAATTTTTATTAATAATAAATTAAATTTTTTTAGTAATTTTTTTTCTTTTATTTCAATTTTAGGAATAATTCTTAGAACTTTTTTATATTTATAAGGTTTTAAGTTAAATTAAACTAATAATCTTCAAAATTGTTCATAAAGATAATATTATTCTTTAAACCTTAAAGTTTTAATATTATAGAATATACCTTAAAATTTGCAATTTTAAATCATTTTTGACTATAAAACTAACTTTAAATTAATAAAAGAGAAAAATTCTCGTTAATAAATTTACAATTTATCGCTTATACCTCAGCCATTTTATTTTTTTTATAATAAGCGAAAATGACTTTACTCAACAAATCATAAAGATATTGGTACATTATATTTTATTTTTGGAATTTGAGCAGGGATAGTAGGAACATCTTTAAGTCTATTAATTCGAGCTGAATTAGGAAATCCAGGTTCTTTAATTGGAGATGACCAAATTTATAATACTATTGTAACTGCCCATGCTTTTATTATAATTTTCTTTATAGTAATACCAATTATAATTGGAGGATTTGGAAATTGATTAATTCCTTTAATATTAGGAGCCCCTGATATAGCTTTCCCCCGAATAAATAATATAAGATTCTGACTGTTGCCCCCCTCTCTTACTCTTTTAATTTCGAGAAGCATTGTAGAAACTGGAGCAGGAACAGGTTGAACTGTTTACCCCCCTCTCTCAGCTAACATTGCTCACGGAGGAAGCTCTGTAGATTTAGCTATTTTCTCTTTACATTTAGCTGGAATTTCTTCTATTATAGGAGCAATCAATTTCATTACAACAATTATTAACATACGATTAAATAATCTTTCTTTTGATCAAATACCTCTTTTTGTTTGAGCTGTAGGAATTACCGCATTCTTATTACTTTTATCTCTTCCAGTATTAGCTGGAGCTATCACAATACTTTTAACAGATCGAAACCTTAACACTTCCTTTTTTGACCCTGCTGGAGGAGGAGATCCAATTCTTTATCAACATCTATTTTGATTTTTCGGTCACCCTGAAGTTTACATTTTAATCCTTCCAGGATTTGGGATAATCTCACATATTATTTCCCAAGAAAGAGGAAAAAAAGAAACTTTTGGATGTCTAGGAATAATTTATGCTATAATAGCAATTGGCCTATTAGGATTCATCGTATGAGCTCACCATATATTTACTGTTGGGATAGATATTGACACTCGAGCCTATTTTACATCAGCAACTATAATTATTGCCGTACCTACTGGAATTAAAATTTTTAGCTGATTAGCCACTTTACATGGAACACAAATCAATTATAGCCCTTCTATAATATGAAGATTGGGATTTGTTTTTTTATTTACAGTTGGAGGATTAACAGGAGTTATTTTAGCTAACTCTTCTATTGATATTACTTTACATGATACTTACTATGTGGTAGCCCATTTCCATTATGTTTTATCTATAGGAGCAGTATTTGCTATTATTGGAGGATTTATTCATTGATATCCTCTTTTTACAGGATTATCTTTAAATCCATTTTTATTAAAAATTCAATTTTTTATTATATTTATCGGAGTAAATTTAACTTTTTTCCCTCAGCATTTTTTAGGGTTAGCTGGGATACCTCGACGTTATTCTGATTATCCTGACTCATATATTTCTTGAAATATTATTTCCTCATTAGGTTCTTACATTTCTTTATTAGCAGTAATAATAATTTTAATTATTATTTGAGAATCAATAATTTACTACCGAATCACACTATTTTCTTTAAATATATCATCATCAATTGAATGATACCAAAATTTACCACCAGCAGAACATTCATATAATGAACTTCCTATTTTAAGAAACTTCTAATATGGCAGATTATATGTAATGGATTTAAACCCCATTTATAAAGGTTTATCCTTTTTTTAGAAATTATTTAAAACTTATGGCAACATGATCTAATTTTAATCTTCAAAATGGAGCTTCTCCTTTAATAGAACAAATTATCTTTTTTCATGATCATACTTTAATTATTTTACTAATAATTACTATTTTAGTAGGTTATTTAATAATAAATTTATTCTTTAATAAATATATTAATCGATTTCTTTTAGAAGGACAAATAATTGAGTTAATCTGAACAATTTTACCAGCTATTACCTTAATTTTTATTGCCCTACCATCATTACGATTACTATATTTATTAGATGAACTTAATAATCCTTTAATCACATTAAAAACTATTGGGCATCAATGATACTGAAGTTATGAATATTCAGATTTTCATAATATTGAATTTGATTCTTATATAATTCCCTCAAATGATCTTTCTTCCAATAATTTTCGTCTATTAGATGTGGATAATCGAATTATTTTACCCATAAATAATCAAATTCGTATTATAGTAACAGCAACAGATGTAATTCATTCTTGAACTATTCCATCTTTAGGGGTTAAAATTGATGCTAATCCAGGTCGATTAAACCAAACTAATTTTTTTATTAATCGGCCTGGAATTTTTTTCGGTCAATGTTCAGAAATTTGTGGAGCAAATCATAGATTCATACCTATTGTAATTGAAAGTATTTCAATTAAAAATTTTATCAATTGAATTAATAACTATTCCTCATTAGATAACTGAAAGTAAGTATTGGTCTCTTAAACCACTTTATAGTAAATTAACGATTACTTCTAATGATACTTTTAAAACTAAACTAACCATATATATATATATATATATAAAGAATTAGTTAAATTAATAACATAAATATGTCAAATTTAAATTATTATAATTCAAGTAATATTCTTTTATCCCTCAAATAATACCTATTAATTGAATTATCTCTTTAATTTTCTTTTTATTTATTTTTTTAATTTTTAATATAATAAATTATTATATTTTAAATTTTAATAATAAAATAAACCCCTCTATAAAAATTAAAAAAATTATTAATAATTTAAATTGAAAATGATAAGTAATTTATTTTCAATTTTTGACCCCACAACAAACCTATTAAACATTCCTTTTAATTGAATTAGAACTCTTTTAGGAATTTTATTTATTCCATATTATTTTTGAATAATTCCTAATCGCTTTTTCTTTTTTTGATCTTTTATTATAAATAAACTTCATAATGAATTTAAAACCTTATTAAAAAATAATTACTTTAAAGGATCTACTTTCATTTTTATTTCCTTATTTACTTTTGTATTTTTTAATAATTTTTTAGGTTTATTTCCCTATATTTTCACTAGAACAAGTCATTTAACTTTAACTTTATCAATTTCTTTACCTTTATGATTAAGATTTATAATATATGGATGAATTAATAACTATCAACATATATTTAGACATATAATTCCACAAGGAACCCCCTCAATTTTAATACCTTTCATAGTACTAATTGAAACAATTAGTAATATTATTCGACCTGGAACTTTGGCTGTTCGATTAACGGCTAATATAATTGCAGGACACTTATTAATAACTTTACTGAGAGGAACAGGTCCTAATTTACCATCTTATCTTATTATTATATTAATTATTATTCAAATTTTATTATTAATTTTAGAATCCGCAGTAGCTATTATTCAATCATATGTAATTGCTATTTTAAGAACATTATATTCTAGAGAAGTAAATTAAATAAATTTTAAATGAAAACAAATTTTAACCACCCCTATCATTTAGTAGATTATAGTCCATGACCTTTAACAGGAGCTATTGGCGTCTTAACTCTAGTAACAGGAATAGTAAAATGATTCCATAATTTTAATATTAACTTATTAATTTTAGGTTATATTATTACCTTAATAACAATATATCAATGATGACGAGATGTCAGACGAGAAGGCACTTATCAAGGAAAACATACAATTTTAGTAACTAAAGGATTACGATGAGGAATAATTCTATTTATTGTATCAGAAATTTTTTTTTTTATTTCTTTTTTTTGAGCTTTTTTTCACAGAAGTTTAGCCCCTAACATCGAAATTGGAGCTATTTGACCTCCTTTAAGTATTTCTCCCTTCAACCCATTTCAAATTCCATTATTAAATACTATTATCTTAATTAGATCCGGAGTAACAGTAACATGAGCTCATCATGCTTTAATAGAAAATAATCAATCTCAAATAAATCAAAGATTGTTCATTACTATTTGCTTAGGAGTATATTTTACCATTTTACAAGCCTATGAATATTTAGAAGCTTCTTTCTCTATTGCAGATAGAATTTATGGGGCAACATTTTTCATAGCAACTGGATTCCACGGACTCCATGTTATTATTGGAACTTTTTTTTTAATAGTATGTTTTTTACGACAATTATTTAACCATTTCTCTAAAAACCACCACTTTGGATTTGAAGCAGCTGCCTGATATTGACATTTTGTTGATGTTGTATGATTATTTCTCTATATTTCAATCTATTGATGAGGTAATTAACTATTTATATAATATATTTAGTATATTTGACTTCCAATCAAAAAGTTTAATTTTAAATTAATATAAATAATTATTTCACTATTTTTAATTTTAATAATAATTATAATTATTTCTAATATTATAATATTTTTATCGATTATTTTATCCAAAAAATCATTTAATGACCGAGAAAAATCATCACCATTTGAATGCGGATTTGACCCTAAATCATCAGCTCGAATTCCATTTTCTTTACATTTTTTTTTAATTACTGTTATTTTTTTAATTTTTGATGTAGAAATTGCTTTAATCTTCCCAATTATTTTAACTTTTAAAATAGTAAATTTTTTAACTTGAAGAAAAATTAGACTTTTTTTTATTTTAATTCTATTATTCGGACTTTATCATGAATGAAATCAAAATATATTAAATTGAACTAATTAAATTAAGGATTATAGTTTAAAAATAAAACTTTTGATTTGCATTCAAATAATATTGAAATTTCAATTTATCTTACAAATAAGAAGCAATTTTGTATTTAATTTCGACTTAAAAGATAGAGTTAATATAACTCCTTATTTACATTATTTAATTAATTAAAACCAAAAAGAGGTATATCACTGTTAATGATAAAATTGAATTCTAATATTCTAATTAAATTTTAAATGAAATATAAAGATTAAAATAAAGCTGCTAACTTTAATTTTAGTGGTTAAATTCCATTAATATTTCTTATTTATATAGTTTATTTAAAACTTTACATTTTCATTGTAAAAATAAAATTTCATATTTTTATAAATATTTATTTAAAAATTTATTAATTTCCTTAATATCTTCAATATTATGCTCTAACATATAAGCTATTTAAATTATATTAATAATATAATAAATAAAATAATTATAATTCATAAAATAAATCTAAATAAATAAATTTTAAAATTATTTATTTGATATATATTATAAAAAATAGAGTAATTTTTTAAAACTTTAACCATTCCATAACCTCTATAAGTTTCTCTTCAACCTAAATCAATATTTTTATATAATTTTTGACTAAAATTTAAAAAATAATAAATTAAACCAGAAGTAGATAGAAAAGGTATAAATCATATTGAAGATAAAAAATTTCTTATTTTATAGGTAATTAAAAACTTATTTATACTATAAATTTTTATATTTCTAACTAAATAACCTAACAATCCCCCTAAAATAGTTACATAAATTACTATTAATTTTAAATTAAAAGGCAAATAAATCATATAAGGATAAGAAAAAATTATTCAACTTAAAAATCTACCTCTTAAAACTCTCATAAATAATAATGTAAATATACTTTTTAACATAATATAATCTTCATCATATAAATTATAAATTGATAAAAGATTATAATCACTTAATATAGTATACATTAATAAACGGAATCTATAAAAAACAGTCAAACCAGTAGAAACATAATATAAAATAAAAACTAATCTATTTAAATTACTAAAACTTACTATTTCTAAAATTAAATCCTTAGAATAAAACCCAGCTAAAAAGGGAATACCACATAAAGCTAAATTAGAAATATTAAAACATAAAGAAGTTAAAGGAATATAAAAACTAATTCCCCCCATATATCGAATATCCTGAATATCATTTATTATATGAATAATTACACCAGCACACATAAATAATAAAGCTTTAAATATAGCATGAGTCAATAAATGAAAAAAAGCTAAATCACTAAATCCTATTCTTAAAATACTTATTATTAATCCTAATTGTCTTAAAGTAGATAAGGCAATAATTTTTTTCAAGTCAAACTCATAATTAGCCGCAATTCCAGATATAAATATAGTTAAAACAGATAATAAAAGTAAAAATTTTAAAATAATCATATCAATTAATAGAATATTGAATCGAATTAAAAGATAAACCCCAGCAGTTACTAAAGTTGAAGAATGTACTAAAGCAGAAACAGGCGTTGGAGCCGCTATCGCAGCTGGTAATCAAGAACTAAAAGGAATTTGAGCTCTTTTAGTTATAGCCGCTAAAACAATTATTACCCCAACAACTAATATAACAAAATCATTCTTTATAAAATCTAAATAAAAAATATAATTTCAACTTCCATAATTTAATATTCAAGAAATAACTATTAAAATTAAAACATCCCCAATTCGATTTGATAAAGCAGTCAATATCCCTGCATTATAAGATTTTAAATTTTGATAATAGATTACTAAACAATAAGAAACCAACCCTAAACCATCTCAACCTAATAAAATTCTAATTATATTAGGACTAATAATTAATAAAATTATAGAAATAACAAATAAAAATACTAAATTAATAAACCGAGTTAAATTTAATTCAGAATTTATATAACTTTTTCTATAATAAATAACAACAGAAGAAATTAAAGAAACAAATATTATAAATAATAAAGATATTCAATCTAATAACAAAGATATAACCACTCTAATAGAATTAATTGAAATAATTTCCCACTCTAAAAATAAAACTAAATTGTTTATAATAAAATAAACTAAAAAAATAAAATTTATTATTCTAAAAATAAATAAAAAAAAAAAATAATTAAAACAAATAAAATTTAAATTTTTATTAATAATTTAAAATGAAATTAATTTTCATATTTTTGACCCCACAAATCAATATTTTAATTAAATTATTTAAATTAAAACCAAATTATAATATAATCTACCTTTACAATTAAAATATTTAAAGGCAATCAATGTAATAATAATAATAAATATTCTCGAGATACTCCAGAATAAAAACTATATAAACCAACATAATACTTTCCATGTTGACTATAAGAATATAAATATAAACTATAACCAGCACTAAAAAAAGAAATTAACATTAAAATAAATATTATATATCAAGATCAGCTCACTAATCTATTTAACAAACTAATTTCTCCTAATAAATTTAGAGAGGGAGGAGCTGCTATATTTGAAGATATTAATAAAAATCACCACAAACTTATTGAAGGCATAAAGTTCATTATACCTTTATTAATATAAAATCTTCGTCTATGAATTCGCTCATAATTAATATTAGCTAAACAAAATATACCTGAAGAACATAAACCATGCCCAATTATCAAAATATAAGAACCTATAAACCCTCAATAATTTATAACTATAATCCCCCCAATAACTAAACTTATATGAGCTACAGAAGAATAAGCAATTAAAGACTTAATATCAACTTGACAAAAACATTTTAATCTAATATAAAACCCCCCCACAATTCTAATAATAACTCAAAAATAATTTAATTTCATATTAATTTCTTGTAAAAAAATTATAACACGTAATAGTCCATAACCCCCTAACTTAAGTATAATCCCCGCTAAAATTATAGACCCTGAAACTGGAGCCTCTACATGAGCCTTAGGCAATCATAAATGAACAAAATATATTGGCATTTTAACTAAAAAAGCACCAATTATAATGAAATATAAAAAAATAAAATTTAAATTTAAAAACTTTAAAAAATAAATCACTATACAATCATAAGAATTAAAAATATAAAAAATACCCATTAATAAAGGTAAAGAAACAAATAAAGTATAAAATAACAAATAAATCCCCGCCTGCAACCGTTCAGGCTGATATCCTCAACCAACAATTAATAACAATGTAGGAATTAAACTACCCTCAAAAAATAAATAAAATATAAATAAATTTATAACACTAAAAGTTAAATATAACATAATCAATAAAAAAATAATATTAAATAAAAAAAAATTAATAAAAAATTTCAATTTTAATAAATTTTCTCTAGCTATTAATATTAATGTACAAATTCAAATTCTTAATAAAATTAAGCCAAAAGAAATTATATCACAAGAAAATATATAACTAATATTATTAAACCCTCAAATTATTAATCTAATATTCATAAATAAAAATCTTATAATAAATAATAATATTTGAACCATTCAAAATATATTTTTTATAAAACATAAAGGAACTATAAAAATTATTATAAATAAAAATTTTATCATTAATTAAATAATAATTAATATAATTTTAAATTTATAAATTAATATTAATTATTAATATATAATTATAATAAACTAAAACTTTGAAAATAATCATTACCATGAGTGCGAATTATAGAAACCAAAATTGACAACCCTAAAGCCCCCTCACAAACTGAAAATACTAAAAAAACTATTAATATATACATATCATAATTAATAAAACTTAATAATAACAATAATAAAAAAAAAACTCTCAATACTATAAATTCTAAACTTAACAAAACAATTAATAAATGTTTATTTTGAGAAACGAAAATTAAAGCCCCAATAAAATACATAATTAAAGAAACTATTAGTATATTAAAAATTATCATTCATTCCTTAGTTTTTATAGTTTAAATAAAACTTTGGTCTTGTAAATCAAAAATAAGAAATTTCTTTAAAAACTTCAAAGAAAAAGAAATTCTTTATCAATAATCTCCAAAATTATTATTTTATTTAAACTATTCTTTGGATTTGATATTATAAAATTATTTTTATCTTTATTAATTATAATAATAACTTTTTGTATATATTTTATTAATCACCCTATAGCTATAGGATTAATAATTTTAATTCAAACATTATTTACTTGTATTTTATCAGGAATAATAATTAATTCTTATTGATTCTCATATATTTTATTTTTAGTTTTCTTAGGGGGATTGTTAGTTTTATTCATTTATGTCTCAAGAATTGCATCTAATGAACTTTTTACCTCCAATCCTAAAATTAAAATATTTATTTTTTTTACTTTTATTATAATTATTACAATTCAAGTAGCTTACATAAATAATTTAAACTGAATAAATTTAAATATTAATAATTTAGAAAAAAATAATTTATTAGAATTATTATTATTTTTTAATAATGAAAATAAAATTAATATTAATAAACTTTATAATAAACAAATAATAATATTAATAATCATATTAATAATCTATTTATTTATTACATTAGTAGCTGTCGTTAAAATTACAAATATTTTTTATGGGCCTTTACGTCCTTCAATTTAACAAATGATAAATAATTATAAAACAATTCGAAAAACACACCCTATTTTAAAAATTATTAACGGATCATTAATTGATTTACCTTCCCCCTCTAATATTTCAATATGATGAAATTTTGGATCTTTATTAGCATTATGCTTAATCATTCAAATTATTACTGGATTATTTTTAACTATATATTATACAGCTAATATTGAAATAGCATTTTATAGAGTTAACTATATTTGTCGAAATATTAATTATGGCTGAATAATTCGTACCCTCCATGCCAATGGAGCTTCTTTTTTTTTTATTTGTATTTATTTACATATTGGACGAGGAATTTATTATGAATCTTTTAACTTAAAATATACTTGATTTGTAGGAATTATTATTTTATTTCTATTAATAGCTACTGCTTTTATAGGATATGTGTTACCTTGAGGACAAATATCTTTTTGAGGGGCAACAGTAATTACCAATTTACTATCTGCAATCCCATATTTAGGAACAATATTAGTTAATTGAATTTGAGGGGGATTTGCTGTAGATAATGCAACATTAACTCGATTTTATACCTTTCATTTTTTATTACCCTTTATTTTAACTATAATAACTATAATTCACTTATTATTCCTTCATCAAACAGGATCTAATAACCCATTAGGGATAAATAGCAATTTAGATAAAATTCCTTTCCACCCTTTTTTTACATTTAAAGACTTAATTGGATTTATTATTATAAGAATAATCTTAATTCTATTAACTTTAACTAATCCTTACTTATTGGGAGACCCTGACAATTTTATTCCAGCTAATCCATTAGTTACCCCAGTTCATATTCAACCAGAATGATATTTCTTATTTGCATATGCAATTCTTCGATCTATTCCTAATAAATTAGGAGGAGTTATTGCATTAATCATATCTATTTTAATTTTAATTATCCTACCATTAACTTTTAAAAAAAAAATTCAAGGAATTCAATTTTACCCAATTAACCAAATAATATTTTGATCTTTTGTAAGAATAGTAATTTTATTAACTTGAATTGGAGCCCGACCAGTAGAAGAACCTTATATTTTAACAGGACAATTATTAACTTTTTTCTATTTTAATTATTTTCTATTAAATCCTTTAATTAGAATTTATTGAGACAAAATTATTTATAAAATTAACCTTTAAAATTAATGAACTTGTTAAAGTATTTGTTTTGAAAACTTAAAAAAGAAATAAAAATTTCTATTAATTTGTACTAAAAAAAATCAAAAATTTATATTAAAAAAATTTTAACCCCTAAAAAAAATAACGCATAATTTAAAGAAACAGGTAAATAAATTTTTCAAGCTAAATATATTAACTTATCATAACGATAACGAGGTAAAGTCCCACGAACTCAAATAAATAAAAAAGAAATTATTACTATTTTTAAATAAAAAAAAAAACTTATATCATAACCACCTAAATAAACAATTACATATAATAAACTTATAAATAAAATTCTTGAATATTCAGCTAAAAAAATTAAAGCAAATCCTCCTCTTCTATATTCAATATTAAATCCTGAAACTAATTCACTTTCCCCCTCAGCAAAATCAAAAGGAGTTCGATTAGTTTCAGCTAATATAGAAGAAAATCAACACATAGATAAAGGAATTATAAAAACTAAAAATCAAACTAATTTTTGAAAATAAAAAAAAATTAATAAATTAAAATCTATAATTATAATTACTGAAGATATAAGAATTAAAGCTAAACTTACTTCATAAGAAATTGTCTGAGCAACTGCCCGTAAACCCCCTAATAAAGAATAATTTGAATTAGAAGATCAACCAGCAATTATAACTCTATATACCCCTAAGCTAGTACAACAAAAAAAAAATAAAATCCCTAAATTAAATATTAACATATTAAAAGAATAAGGAATTAAAACTCAAATAAATAAAGAAAGAATAAATCTAATAACAGGAGAAAAATAATAAATTAAATAATTAGAAAAAATCGGATAAGTTTGCTCCTTAGTAAATAACTTAATAGCATCTGAAAAAGGCTGTAAAATTCCATTAAACCCTACTTTATTAGGACCTTTACGAATTTGAATATATCCTAAAACTTTACGTTCTAACAAAGTTAAAAAAGCCACCCCAATCAAAACCCCTAAAATTAAAATTAAAATACCAATAAAAATCAAAAAAATATCAACTATATAAATGTACTACTTATATAATAAATTATACATTCATGACTTCTAAAACCATTACATTTTTTCTGCCAAAATAGCAATAAATTCAACATAAAAACTATAAAAAAAAAATTAATAAAATTCATTTTATTATAATTTAATTAAAATATCTGATCCTTTCGTACTAAAATATTTTTTTTTCAAAAGATAGAAACCAACCTGGCTTACACCGGTTTGAACTCAGATCATGTAAGATTTTAATGATCGAACAGATCAAAATTTTATACTTTTGCATATAAATTTTATCTTAATCCAACATCGAGGTCGCAAACTTTTTTTTTTATTTGAACTAAAAAAAAAAATTACGCTGTTATCCCTAAGGTAATTTAATCTTATAATCAATAAAATTGGATCATTTATTCACTTATTAATGAAAATTCATTAAAAAAAGTTTATTTAATTTTTTTATCACCCCAATAAAATAATTTTTATAAATTAAAATTAAAAAAAATTATAAATAAAATCAATTTATAAAAATTATAAAACTCTATAGGGTCTTCTCGTCTTTTTAATTTATTTGAGCTTTTTAACTAAAAAATTAAATTCAATAATATAATTTAAAGACAGTATATATTTCATCCAATCTTTCATACAAGTCACCAATTAAGAGACTAATGATTATGCTACCTTTGTACAGTCAAAATACTGCAGCCCTTTAATTATTATCAGTGGGCAGATTAGACTTTAAATTATTTACAAAAAGACATGTTTTTGATAAACAAGTGAATATAAAATTTTGCCGAATTCCTTTAAATTAATTTTTAATAAAATTAATAATTATTAATTTATTATTTATATACTAATTTTATCATAATATCTAAATATAAAATATTATAATTTATTTTTTTATAAAAAATTAAATAATAAATTAAATTTTATATTTTATAAAATTATTTATAATAAAATATAATTTATTAACAATATAAATCATAAAAATTTTAAATTAATAAAAAATTATTATAAAAAGTTAATTTAAAGCTTATCCCTTAAAATATAAAATTTTATATTAAAATAAATTAAATTAATTAATAAATTTTAATTTAAAATTAAAAATTAAATTTTTTTCTAAAAAAACTAGATATATTTAAAAACGAATAACATTTCATTTCAAATTAATTATTAAAAATATTTATGCAACAATAACTTTTTTAATTAATTATCTCTTTTAAATTCGAGAAATTTACCCCACAATAAAAAATTTTTAATAAACTCTGATACCCAAGATACAACAAATCAAATTTACTTTTTAATAAATTTAATTTCAAAATATTTCAAAATTCTTTCACAATACTACTCCACTATAAAAATTCAAATTTTTTCTATTAAAATACTTTAACCCCCATTAAATTATTTTAATATTAAAATTTTTTTTATTATTTATTAAATTATTAATTTTACCCCCTCAAATTAATTAATAAATAAATTAACTATCTTTTCAATGTAAATGAAATACTTAACAAGCTCTAATTTGATCTTTCTAGAAACACTTTCCAGTACCTCTACTTTGTTACGACTTATTCCAATTTATAAATGAAAGCGACGGGCAATATGTACATATTTTAATTTTAAATCATTTTATTAATTAAAAAAAAATTACATTTAAATCCACTTTCATTTAATCACCAATAATTAAAATCCATATAAATAAATTTATTGTAATCCATTATATTCTTAACTATAAACTACATCTTGATCTGATTTAATTTTTTATTTAAATTTTAAAATATTATTTTTATTAAAAAATATTTTTTTAACAACGATATATAAACTTTTAAATTAAGTAAATTAACTCGTGGACTATCAATTAATAAACAGATTCCTCTAAAAGAACTAAAATACCGCCAAATTATTTAAGTTTCAATAAATAATTATTTACTATTTTAGTATTTTTAATTTAAATTTTTAATAATAGGGTATCTAATCCTAGTTTTTATTAAAATTTATTAACAACATAAATTTATTATAAATTTTTATTAAATTAAAATTTCACTTAATAATTTAAAATTTAAATTAAATAAAAATTTATTTATTAACAACTAAAAAAATTTAACTCATTTTTTGTATAACCGCAACTGCTGGCACAAAATTAGTTAATAATTTAAATAATGCTAAATCTTAATTTCTTAAATTTTTAATATTAATTACTATCCTATTTAATTAATTATTATTAAAATAATTAAAAATCAACACTAAAATTTATATGTAAAACAAATTCATAATAAATTTTTTAAACCATAAAAAATTTATTTATATGCACTATTTTTTACATAGAATTTTTTTTTATTTTTTTTTATATTAAATAATTTAATTTTATTAATTTATTTTAATTATATAATATTATTATTAATATATATATATATATATGTATATACATATACATATATATATATATATATATTTATTTATTTATGTATATATATATAAATATATATATAAATTTATTAATATATATATACATATAAATATTTATATATTCATATAAATTTATTAAATAAATATTTTACATAGTTAATATAATTAATATAAATTATTTAATTTTTAATATTTTCTTTTTTTTTTTTCTTTATAATATTTATCTTTAAAACCTAAATGGCTATTTAAATTTTTATAATTTAAAAAATAATAAAATATTAATTATAATTAATATTAATTCATTACTTTATTTAATTAATATTAGGGATACTTAAAAACACATATTAAATATTTAATATAAAATATCAATATTTTTAAAGAAAAATAAATTTAATTTTGATCAAACCCATAGTTTATATTTATGCATATAATTATATAA